TATTGAGAGCATTCTAGCCCGGATTCCATGAGATACTGAGTCTGCTTTTTCGATTGTTCCCAATTCATGTAATGGAATAGAGGACTATATGTTTTTCGGGCGCACAGACCCAAATTGAATTCATTTCTTGTACAATACAAAATGAATTTCACATTAACAGAATTTCCCTGATAGAATACTTTTCCAGATTCAAAAATCCCCCCTTCTGACTTCGGTTTTGTTTGTGTAACCGCAATTACTAATGTGAAGTTGAAAAAACTATTTCATTCAAATTGTACGCTGAGCTTTTGGTATAGGTATCCCAGTACGAATAACCTAAGGAAGGAGGGTAAAAGAAAAATAAAGATCAATATCCCACCCCTTTTAGCTTAGCAGGGGAATAAATCCATTTTTCCTTCCTATTTTGATATTTTTTTAGAGGGCTTGTCGAAGAACGAACAAACCCCAAACTAAAATAGTTAGTTTGATGGAATATTACATCCCTTATCCCGGGACTCCTCTTTATCACACTTCTTTGTCTGCCAAGAAAACTAGATCATTAAAAAAAAACGGAGTTTAGAACGTAACTCCCTTCTTTTTCCACTTCGCTTCGATTGTTTGTTGGGGGTTTGTGACTAATGGAAACGGACGGGTGGTCAGACGATACTTTATCCGATGATTGTACAAGGAGGACGTAAGGTAGGTTATAGATAAAGAACAGAAAAGAATGTAAAGAACAGAAAAGAATGAGAAATAAAGAAATTTTTGATTCGGTATGGATAAAAGATCTTCCTATGTTATACTATTCAATTCTTGACGACGAATTGATTTGATAGTTCAGATATTGTTATTCATGATATTGATCTGATTTCAAGATCATCGAGAGGGAATTCATTCATTGAATTGACAGGAGAAAGATTTATTATCTCTATGGGATTAAATCCCGAGTTATTTTGAAGTAAAAAAACGATGAGATTATGGAAGTAAATATTCTTGCATTTATTGCTACTGCACTGTTCATTCTAGTCCCTACTGCGTTTCTACTTATCATTTACGTAAAAACCGTAAGTCAAAATGATTAATTAATGATTAATTAATGAGTTAATGGTTAAACAAATCAAATGAAAAGGATTCTAATTTTGCGTCTTAAATAAAATGAGCGGACTAGAATCGGCAGTATTCTATGAGATCCGATAGTACGGTAAGAAAGAAATAGATGAACCCTTCTTTCTTACCATACTATCTATTAGTGTTAGTATTATTGTAGTGTATAAAGTTATACAGCGTATAAAGAAAGTTGTACTTTATAATCTAATAAAGATAGAGGCTAAATATAAATCAATCTACAATATTATCTTCATATATGTAGATATCAATTCCATTCATTTCATATATAGAATGGACATAGGACCCAATTCTATTTCTTTGATACATCTATTTGTTTCGAGCAATCTGAAATAATCGTCTGACTCTTATAGTTCGAATTTCTAGATTTTTGATTATTTACAATATGAATTTCAGGATCTATTGAAAGAATCAAATCAATGCAGGAAAAACGATATGGGCATATATTAAGAAAATCAAATAGTCAGTTTTTTTAGCATTCCGAAGAAATAATTGATTGAGCCATTGACAGGAGTTCTGTGGGCACTTCTTCGGATTTCGAAGAGTAAACCTCACAGATTTTTAACGGTTGAACCATGATATGAAATGCGTCGATAAAATCGAAATTCCGAAAAGAAAAGGAAAAAATAATAGAAAATAATAAAAAAAGGAAAGTGCGCAATATGTGACGCCCCTAAGGCAAGATCTTCTTTTATTATGCATAGTATCCCGTTAGACAACCACTATGTTTCTATTCTTTCTCATATAAAGTGCGTATACACTTAACAAAACGACTTCCTTTTTGAAGAGTAAAAAGGGAAAGAAAAGGGGATCGGGTCTTCCTCAGTATCCATCTATCATTCTGGTAAGAGCCCGTTCATTGAAATAGAAAAGTTAGGAAGAATTAAGTTGGACTAAATTTTCTATCATCTGTATCCCTTTCCTTTCGAAACACAAACATGGGAATCCGTGAAATATCTCTTTGATTGAAAGAGTATTAGTCATATAATACATTATTCCACTAGAATCCAATGGAATTTCAAAATGAAGATATATATTCGATTTTTTTCTTTTTAAAGAGTTCAAACCGCCTTGCAGAACGACCTATAAAACAATTGATAGAGTTTGATTCCTCAACTCAATTAGTAGTACCTTTAGAGCCCACTTCTTCCCCATACTACGAGTGAAAGGGAAAATGTAAAGACTACCATTAAAGCAGCCCAAGCAAGACTTACTATATCCATGTGAATTATGTCCCCTATCTTGATGAAGGAATTATTCCATTATTGCTCACTAATAATATATTGCTCACTAATAATAGTGGAATCAATGGCGCAGAGTCAAAAAGGGATTCTATTCTGACCGAAGACTATTGATGAACCAATCCAACAAATCCACTTCTAAAAAATTCCTATATGATTTGAAATCTGGAAAGACTAAATACAAGTAAAATATGCAATGATATCTCAAGGAACTCTTATTAATGGAACATGTAGGAATAATAAGGCCTATTCTTTTTTGTTAACCTTCATAAGGAAAGTAAAAAAGCATAATTATAGATCACTATCTATTCCATACCTCTATTTCCCTTTTGATCTAATCCATAACATCTCCCGAATGTTTCGCAGAGACAGTTGGGAGATGGTATCTCATATTCTTGACGAGAGGTTGCTGAAAAGAAATTCTTTTTGCACTTTTTCTCTATCTATTTTATTTCTTTTTCTCTATCTATTTTATTTAAAGTAAATTATCAATCCAATCTAATATTGATTGAATGCCTGAACATTCAGAGATTCTCGTGAGTCCATATATAAAGGATCTTCCCCCCTCTCCACAACTACTAATGGAATTCGATTTCCTATCCGGCTATCCAATGGAATTCAAGACCCAGTCAGTAGACACTACATTAGTAGTAGAAAGATTAGCAGTAGAAAGGAATCGAGAAGTCTTGAGAGCCCTTCCCCCATTCGAATCTTTCCTTGAATCCTAGATCCAAAGATTTACAATCTTTTAGAAAACCCCCAGATCCGATGTGTAGAAGCAAACAAGTATCAACAGTCCATTTCTTCTACTTCCGCTGGGGAATAATTTGGAGAGTTCTATCAGCGGAACAGAATCAGAGATTTTGAGCCTTTTTTTGTTGATCAGGCGACACCCGGATTTGAACTGGGGAAAAAGGATTTGCAGTCCCCCGCCTTACCACTCGGCCATGCCGCCAAATTGATACAAAATAGATGAAAATTTTCCCCTTCGGGTTGGAAGTACGGAACTTCTTTTTTTATTGTACTTGCATCTTAATCCTCCTTTTCTTAATCCCTTTCCTAAAAGAAACCCTCCCCCTCTTTATTTATTTTTTCTTTTTGGTTGGATTTGATCCAACCCTTCGATTGATTGTATAGTATCTCAAAACACATAATGCCTAAAAATTCCCCCTCCCCTTTCTATTAATATTAAAAAGGGCGGATTTTCAGTCATAAAAAAAATTATGACAACTTGGAACCGTTAACTATTGACTGCTGCCTGCGAATTCGTGAACTATTTTTGGATTTGAATCTCCAATTGTGTTTTCCTAATGACATAATCAAAAAGTTGGTGCATAACACATCAATGTTGATTTGTTTCAATCCAAAATCCTTCTCAATTTCAATTCTAACAACAATTATGAGTATATGTAAACCCCAGAACAGAAATTGTTACACAGATATCTAATCAAATTGGGTATCTTATTTATATATGTTGCCTATAGGAAATTATCAAGGAAATTATCAGAAAATTATCGTGCTTCAGTTTTTCGTGGAATAGAAAATAGAAACTTTGTTTTGTTTTGATAGAGCACGGAAATAAAGGAGAAGACGGATCTATAGATAGCTCTATCTGCACGTGTTTAATAAATCCAGCCCTTCTTAGATACTTTGATACTTTACAATTCTAAATTTCTCCATCGTATTCTGCCAATTCTACTAAAAACTGGGTTAGGTAAAAAAATCTCTCTTCTCTGTGAATCTTTTTTGAACAATGGAATCATAAAAGAGGTTAAGTGCTAAAAAAATAGACTCTATATTGTTTCTTTTATGTCTTTATCTCAACGAAAAGATCAAATACCGAATCCATTTAGTTGTCCGGTATGCAAGTTGATTGGAATATGTAATAGCATAATAATGCTAGGATATGGAATCCGTTTTGTTTTGATATTCTATACAAAATCCCACAATCATAATATAGTAAGCCTAAGTGGCATAATTCTCTTTCTAGGAATGTTTTATCAACCCCTTTCCATTTGTATCTGTTGCAAATTCTAATTTGAAATAGAAAATTCTCTTTCTTCCGCCGTCCATACGTATTTCATACATTCCATATCTGGAATGGAGTCAAATTTCATGCGATTCAGTAAACAGAATCTAAATTCTACCGTTACCAGATCATCTATATGATTCGATGAAGAATGATCTAATAATGGGATTTTTTGATAAATAGGAAATTCAAAATGCTCCAGGATGGAAATGAGGGAATGTATACAATACCCGGGTTTAATCAGATACAATTTGAAGGATTTTGTAGGTTCATTGATCAGGGCTTGATGGAAGAACTTTCTAAGTTTCCAAAAATAGAAGATACGGATCAAAAAGCGGAATTTCAATTATTTTTGGAAACATATCAATTTGTAGAACCGTTGATAAAAGAAAGAGATGCTGTGTATAACTTACTCACATATTCTTCTGAATTATATGTATCCGCAGGACTAATTTGGAAAACCCGCAGGGATATGCAAGAACAAACAATTTTGATTGGAAACATTCCTCTAATGAATTCTCTGGGAACTTCTATAGTAAGGGGAATATATAGAATTGTGATCAATCAAATATTGCAAAGCCCCGGTATTTATTACCGGTCAGAATTGGACCATAATGGAATTGAGG